AAAATCGATATAACCACGATTATATGACCAAGCATATATCACAGATATTATTTTATCTCTAACAAAACCAAATTTAAGTTTACCAAATTTAAGTTTATTAGGAAGATTTTTAACAAATGAATTAAATAAATTTAAATTTTGTAAAGATGAATAAATAGGATTATATAAAAAGGATGCTTTCAGGATTCCCAAAGAAGCTATACTGACTGAAAAAGTTGCACTTGTTAGAAATTCATACCAATCCCAATCCATCCATTTTTTTTTATTTTGATGTAAAAGGGTTATAGCCGAAGTTAACACTTTTGATAATATATCCAACTGCATTCCTTCTTGATTCAAGAAAGGAATTCCTATAACTCCAATGAATAAAGTAAATAGACCTAATATAAGCATAGGAAATAACATCGTATTGTCCGGCTCATGAGGATAGGAAAAAAAGTTATTAGTATGGAAATTTATAATAGTAAAGAAAGGCACCGTCATACTTCGTAGATTACTATTAATGCTATAGATATATTTAAAAAAAAAAAAGGAGTCTTTTCATCATTATTCCTTGTTAATAAAGGTAATAAGCAAAAATGATTTTTAATCACCCCCTGCCCCTCTCGACCCCATAAAGATATTGAATAGACCGATTTTTTTTTTTTTCCACTGTAAGTTTGAAAATAAACATTTAAATGTCCTTCAAAAGTCAGTAAATAGATCCGAAACATATAAAATGCGGTTAATCCCGCGGTGGAAAAAGCAATTATTGCAAAAATCGGTGAATACAACCAACTATCATTAAGAATTTCATCTTTTGACCAAAAACATCCAAGAGGTGGAATACCACAAAGAGAAAGTGTACCTACTAAAAAAGATGTTTTTGTAATCGGTACATGTTTTCGTAACCCTCCCATAAGAACCAGACTCTGGCTTTTATCTGGAGAATAACCAACAATAGTTTCCATTGAATGAATAATTGATCCAGATCCTAAAAACAACAATGCTTTGGAATAAGCATGAGTAATCAAATGAAACAAAGCAGCTCGATAAGAACACATACCTAGAGCGAATATCATATAACCCAATTGAGACATTGTAGAATAAGCTAAACCTCTCTTAATATCTGTTTGAGCAATAGCTAAAGTGGCCCCTAAAAGTAAGGTTATTATACCTATCAAAGCTATTAGATTCATTATGTAGGGTAAAACTATTAAAAGCGGGAGAAGCCGGGCGACAAGAAAAATTCCGGCCGCTACCATAGTAGCGGCATGTATAAGGGCTGAAATAGGGGTAGGACCTTCCATAGCATCAGGTAACCATACATGAAGAGGAAATTGAGCAGATTTCGCAATTGCACCAGCAAATAATAGAAAGGCAAACAAAGTAGCAAATAAAAGATTAACTTCATTATTATAAACCAAGTTATTAAATATTTCAAACAAATCCCAAAATTCTAAACTGCCTGTTATCCAATAAAAACCCAAGATTCCTAATAATAAACCAAAATCGCCGATGCGATTAGTTACAAATGCTTTTTGACAAGCATTCGCTGCAGTAGGCCGGGTGAACCAAAAACCAATTAATAGATAAGAACACATTCCAACCAATTCCCAAAAAAAATAAATTTGTATGAGATTCGAACTAGTAACTAATCCTAACATTGAAGTATTGAAAAAACTCAGATAAGCAAAAAATCGCAAATATCCCCGATCATGAGACATATAATTGTCACTATAAATAAGAACCATAATTCCAACTGTAGTGATTAAAATTAACATAATAGAAGTCAGTGGGTCAACTAAAAAACCAAACTCTAAAGAAAAATCATTATTGATCGTCCAAGACCATATAGATAGATAGATAGAAGGGTTATTTGTTTGTTTAATAAATAGATGGATTGAAAAACTCATAACTATACTTAATAATAAAACACTTGTAAAAACCCATATACGGCGAAGATCCTTTGTTGCCGTTGGAAAAAGGAGAAGCCCGACTCCTATTAATATAGGAACTGGAAGGGGAATAAAAGGTAAAATCCATGAATATTGATATGTATATTCCATAAAAATCTTTTTAGTTTTAAATTTTATCTTAATTAATTGTTTCTGATTTACCGGCTTTTATTTTTTTTTTGTTTTTTTTGAAATCAAAAGGGTCGGTTAATAAAATAAAAAATTAAAATATATAATTTTATATCCTTACATTATTTTTAATCCTTTTTAACCATTTTAAAAATTTCATCAAATCAGATGAACAAATTACTATTGAAAAATAAAAAAATAAACATAGTACTAATACTTTATTGTAAATTTTTATGAAAAAAATTTCAATTTTGATCTTCATTATTATTACGTATCACTACCATTAAATATTCTAAAATTTATATATCTCGAGAGAAAGGATAAATAATTATACACCACAAATTTTTTGTTCTGAATCCTAAAAAACTATAATTTTTACCATAAAAGTTGTTTTTTTTAGTTGTGGTATTCATAATCATTAACCAATTTATTTTTGAAACTGAGTTGATTGTGTAATAAAATAGAGCTCTTTTTTTAGTAAAGACTATGATCGTTAAACTATGACATCCAAGATTTTACTTTATCTAAAATTCAAGGAGGAATTAAAAATTTTAAAATAAAAAAAGCTTTTAGAAAACAATTTATATTGGAACTTTTAAAATTAGATGTACTATTTTTTTTTTTTGTAAGCCTGGCCAATTTAATTAAAAATTAATAGAATAGAATTAAGGGGTTGGTTTATTAAAACTTTCAGTATTTTTGAATATGTATTTTAGACCTATTTTATTACCTCTATAAATGCATGTAGCGCTACAAAAATCAACTAGATTTTTATAGAATAGCGGGTTATATATATATGGATTTGAATCAGGAGATAAGTGAAACAATAAAATAAATAGGAATTATTTAATACGATATTGTCTGGAATATAAAAAATCGTTTTTTATTTTATTCCTAGTTACGCGATTTTTATTTTTCTAGATTCATTTTTTTTTTTTTTGAAGGGAGTAGAATCTAGAAAATAAAAAAATAGCTGGATAATAAAGAACAATTAGTTTTGAACACTAGATAATAGATGTCTTTGACATACAACTATAGAAACTAAAAACTTTTTCTAATTTTTTAATGGCAGTTCCGAAAAAACGTACTTCTATCTCAAAAAAACGTATTCGTAAAAATATTTGGAAAAAAAAAGGATATTGGGCAGCATTGAAAGCCTTTTCGTTAGGTAAATCTCTTTCTACAAGGAATTCAAAAAGTTTTTTTTATGCAACAAATACAAATAAATAATCATAATCGAAGATTGGAAAAATATGAGTTGTTTTGATTCGAAAAGCTGTCAGTCTTATTTGTTTATTATTTGTTTATAAGTTTCATTTTATATTACAAGATCACAAGCTAGAAAAAATAAAAAATTTTTAAAAATTCTTTTATATTAAAAAAAAATAAAAATATATTAAAAAAAAATAAAAAAAAAAACTTTCTATTTTATTTATATGCTTATTACTATTTTATTTATATGCTTATTAATTAAAAAGAAAAAAATTATTAAATTAGAATAAAAATTTATATTCTCTAATGTTTTTTTTTAACAGCAATCATTGATTTAATTTGTTTCGCTTTTATAATAAAAATCATTTTTGTGTATACTTACTTTAAATAACTATATAGTTATTATTTTTTTTTAAGAATAAATAAGAATAAATGCAAGAACAAGATTTAACCTTTCTTTTGAGTATACTTTCTTTTTTTTTTTTTAGATGGGGAAAATAAAAATCCCCATCGATTTGATAATAAAAAAATTTTAGCTTTTATTGTCTATATTTTATAGCATAACTCTAGTATTTAGAGTATTAAATGTATATTGAATATATTCTCATTAAACTAATTGGAGAATAACATATAGAAAATTTGTAGTCACTACTAGGTTGTTCAAACTAATTAATTAAATTCAAAATGTATTTTATAAAGAAGTCTTTCTTTAAGTTATTATCGCCAGATATACCCTAACTGTTATTAATTTAACGAAATTAATAAAACTATTTTTACTTTTTGAAAGTGATTATAGGACGAATATAAAAAGTTTAGATCTTATGTTTCAACTGTAAGATCACTCAATTCAATATAAATTTGTATTGAATTGATTACTTCACTCTCGACAATTGAATAAAAAAAGGTTATTATAATTTAGGACAAGCCGCTATGGTGAAATCGGTAGACACGCTGCTCTTAGGAAGCAGTGCTAGAGCATCTCGGTTCGAGTCCGAGTGGCGGCACGGACTCTTCGAAAAAAGTAAGTTCTATAACTGAATTCAATCCCCCTTTTTATTTTTATGATATTTTCAACTTTACAGCATATATTAACACATATATCCTTTTCAGTCGTTTCAATTGTAATTACAATTCATTTGCTAACCTTATTAGTAAATGAAATCGTAGGATTATCTGATTCGTCAGAAAAGGGGATGGTGGCAACTTTTTCCTGTATAACAGGATTACTGGTTACTCGTTGGATTTATTTACAACATTTACCATTAAGTAATTTATATGAATCATTAATCTTTCTTTCATGGAGTTTCTCCAGTATTCATATGGTTCCGTATTTAAAAAAAAAAAAAAACTATTTAAATTTAAACGCAATAACCGCGCCAAGTGCTATTTTTACCCAAGGTTTTGCTACTTCAGGTCTTTTAACTGAAATTACTCGATCCGAAATATTAGTACCCGCTCTCCAATCCCATTGGTTAATGATGCACGTAAGTATGATGATATTGGGTTATACAGCTCTCTTATGTGGATCTTTATTATCACTAGTTCTTCTAGTCATTACATTTCAAAATTTCATAAGGATTTTTACTAAAAGGACAAATTTAGTAAACGAGCCGTTTTCGCTGGGGGAGATTCAATACATAATAGAAAAAAATAATCGTTTACTAAACACTTCTTTTCTTTCTTCTAGAAATTATTACAGGTTTCAATTGATTCAACTATTGGATCTTTGGAGTTATCGTATTATTAGTTTAGGCTTTATATTTTTAACAATAGGTATTCTTTCGGGAGCAGTATGGGCTAATGAAGCATGGGGTTCATATTGGAATTGGGATCCAAAGGAGACTTGGGCATTTATTACTTGGACCGTATTTGCAATTTATTTACATACTCGAACAAATAAAAATTTTGAAAGTGTAAACTCTGCAATTGTGGCCTCGATGGGCTTTCTTATAATTTGGATATGCTATTTTGGGGTTAATTTATTAGGAATAGGGTTACATAGTTACGGTTCATTTACATTAACATCTTAATTAAATTTAAGAAAGGAAAGTACTTGAAAAATACAAAATAAACATAGGACAGTATAAGTTTATATAATAAAACTTCGTGTAATCAAGCGAGATCCTTTGTTTTGAATCAAGTAATGAAACTGAAGAAATTCAAAACAAAGGGTTCTAGCTTGATTACATACCTGGTTATAGGTTATTTATAATATAATTATAACTTTATTTTTATCAAATTTAATAAAAAAAAGACTTCTTTTTCATTATCGAACAAGAACAAACAAATTTAAAAATCATAGGATTTTTTTTTTGTTTACTCATGAAAACTATGGATAAAAATAATTAGATAGAAGAGCTTCGACTTTATCAACTGATAGTGATAAAACTAAATCCGGATAAATACCAATGGATATTAAGGGTAAAAGAATAGAGATCGAAACAAATAGTTCTCGCGGTCCAGAATCAACAAAATAAGAGTTTGGGGTATTACAAAGCTTGTATCCATAGAACATCTGGCGTAACATAGATAATGAATAAATAGGAGTTAATATTATTCCAAGCGCCATTACAAAAGTAATTAGTATTTTTGACATTAAAAGAAATTTTTGGCTAGTAAGTATTCCAAAAAAGACTATCAATTCTGCAACAAAACCACTCATGCCCGGTAATGCAAGAGAGGCCAGTGATAACATACTGAAAGTCGTAAATATTTTTGGAAGTGTGATAGCCATGCCGCCCATTTCATCGAGATAAACGAGACGTATTCGATCATAACTCGTTCCTGCCAAGAAAAAAAGTGTAGCTCCAATAAATCCATGAGAGATTATTTGGAAAATGGATCCGTTGAGTCCTGTATCGCTTATAGAACCAAGGCCTATAATTATGAAACCCATATGAGATACGGATGAATAAGCTATTCTTTTTTTTAAATTATGTTGACCGGGAGATGTTGAAGCTGCATAGATTATTTGAATAGTGCCGACAATGATCAACCAAGGAGAAAATATAGAATGGGCGCGGGGTAATAATTCCATATTGATCCGAACTAACCCATACGCTCCCATTTTTAATAAGATTCCCGCTAAAAGCATACAAGTACTGTAATGGGCCTCTCCATGAGTGTCTGGTAACCAAGTATGTAGGGGTATAATCGGCGATTTAACAGCAAAAGCAATAAAAAATCCAATATAGAATAGAATTTCGAGTGTTACAGGATACGATTGATTAGCTGATGTTTCAAAATTTAATGTTGGTTCATTAGAACCAACTAAACAAATACCTAGAATTGCCAGTAATAAAAAGGCGGAACTTCCTGCAGTATACAAAATAAATTTTGTAGCTGAATACAAACGTTTCTTTCCTCCCCACATGGATATAAGTAGATAAACTGGAATTAATTCTAATTCCCACATGATGAAAAAAAATAAAATGTCTTGAGAAGAAAATGGTCCTATTTGACCGCTATACATTGCTAACATCAGGAAATGGAATAATCGGGACTCTCGAGTAACCGGCCGAGCCGCTAAAGTAGCTAAAGTTGTTATAAACCCAGTTAGCAAAATGGGTCCTATAGAAATTCCATCTATTCCCAATCTCCAAGAAAAATCAAAAAAATCGATCCATTTATAATCCTCTGTCAATTGGATTAATGACTCGTCCAATTGGAAATGATACCCGAATGCATAGGTTGTTAGAAGGAGCTCTATAATACATATGCATATAGTATACCACTTAATTACCTTATTTCCTCTATGAGGAAATAATAAAATTAAGGAACCCGCAAATATTGGAAAAACTACAACTATTGTTAACCAAGGAAAAAAATTCGTGGTAAAAACAAGATACACTTGGACCAGAAAAGCGCGTGCTCAAAAAAAAAATATTTTTTTTTGAGCATACGCCTTTGTCGGTAAAGGTAAAAAAATAAAATGTATTCGGATTTTTTGGAACGTATCAATACGCTAGACCCATACTTCGAGTTGTTTCATGCCACAAATAAACTCGAACACTCAAGAAATCCGTTGGACAAGCAGATTCACATCTTTTACAACCCACACAGTCCTCTGTTCTTGGAGCAGAAGCAATTTGCTTAGCTTTACACCCGTCCCAAGGTATCATTTCTAATACATCTGTGGGGCAAGCTCGTACACATTGAGTACACCCTATACATGTATCATAAATCTTTACGGAATGTGACATTGGATCTATCGATTATTTTTTTTTAATAAAAAATTTTCGATCTAGTAAACTTGTAAATGAATCATATATTTAGATACCAGATGAATCAATAATTTAGATTTAACAGAATTTTTCTAATCAATCTATTTAGGGATCGACTCGTAGGAAAGAACCAAGATACTTTAATTTCTTATATTTTCGCAAACATGATATATATGTATCATACACACTAATTCGCATTTATGAATGTCTAGTTTGGTTAATACTATTAGTAATTCATATTACTTATTCAACAAATTCGATTGATTGATATGAGTTGATTTTCTGTTACAATAAATTGACGAAACAATAGCCGGCCCAATAGCTGCTTCAGCGGCTGCAATGGCTATAACAAAAATGGAGAAAATAGTTCCTTTTAATTGTCGACTATCAAAAAAATCAGCAAATGTTACTAAATTTATATTAACCGCATTCAGTATAAGTTCAAGACACATAAGAGCTCTAACCATATTTCGGCTGGTGATCAATCCATAGATGCCGATTGAAAATAAGTAGGCGCTTAAAACAAGTACATGTTCGAGCATCATTAACCAACTCCTTATTAATTTCGATTCATTTAAATATAATATGAACAACAAGGCAACGCATTCAATTGATTGACTAGTATATAAAAAAAAATAAAGAACTGGGAATGCGTCGAATAAAAGAATTTCTATTTTTTACCTAAAAAATTTTAAATTCTAATTGAAGTTAAATAAATGTGATAACAAAAAATAAAAAAAGTTTAATTTGTTGAGAATTTGATAGATTTATTTATTATTGACGTGCCACGGAAATTGCACCTATCAAAGCGGCTAAAAGAATTATCGAAATGAATTCAAATGGAAGAAAAAAATCTGTTGATAAATGAATTCCAATTTGTTGACTATTACTTATCAAATCGTGCTCTATAATTTGGTTTGATCTTGTAGTCCAAATAATGCCGTACCATGACGTATCTGTAATAATAGTTATTAGTAAAACAAAAATACTTGTACAAACCAGCAAAGTAACCCCATTCCCAATGGTCCAAAGATTAAAATCTTTGGAATATTCTGAACCATTCATAAACATCACAGCAAATATGATTAAAACATTTATAGCGCCCACATAAATAAGGAGTTGGGCGGCAGCTACAAAATAAGAATTTGAAAGAATATAGAATAGAGATATAGAAACAAGAACTAATCCCAACGAAAAGGAACAATAAATTGTGTTGATAAGTAATACTACTCCTAGACCTCCTAAGATAAGACCTAATCCCAGAAAGGCTAAAATAAAATCATGTATGGGTCCATGCAAATCCATTATATGTAAGATAAGAGATAGATAAATGAAATTCTTTTTCATGACCTTATTGATAACCAGACCATAAAAAATAGTTGATCATTCATAATACATTTCTACTTGCATTAAATCCTAAGAGGTCTGAATTAATATTAATCTGGGTACATTTATTGGTATTGGAAAAATTTAATGGTTTCTCTGAATAGAGTAAGAGTAGCTCGAATACGAAACTATCAATTTCTAAATAATATAAGAAATTAAATTCTAATATCATAAAATTGCAATACAAATTAAGACAAAACATAATTCTTACCAACTAATTACCTATTGATATTGGTAGTTTTTTATTATTGAGATCAAACAAAAAGTAACAAATTATTTCTTTCAATCAAAATTGAATCCTAGTATAATTCAAAAATTTTATTTACTCACTGGTTTAGTTCTTTTTTTTGTTATATTTGAGTCAAATTCAAAATTGTTCGAATTGTATAATCATCAATTACTCCCATCGGTAAACGACCGAGGGCTATTTGATTATAATTTAATTCATGACGATCATAAGTAGAAAGTTCATATTCTTCAGTCATTGATAAACAATTTGTTGGACAATACTCAACACAGTTACCACAAAATATACAGATTCCGAAATCAATACTGTAATTAACTAATTGTTTCTTACGAATATCAGTTTCCAATTTCCAATCAACAATGGGTAGATTTATAGGACAGACACGAACACATACTTCACAAGCAATACATTTATCAAATTCAAAATGGATTCGACCACGGAAACGCTCCGCGGTGATTACTTTTTCATAAGGATATTGAATGGTTATGGGTAAACGATTTACGTGGGATAAGGTAATCATGAAACTTTGACCAATGTACCTTGCAGTACGTACTGTTTGTTGACCGTAGTTCATGAAACCGTTTATCATAGGGAACATATCATGAATATATATAATTTTATCTTTGTTTATTTCTCTTGTTTGATCGAAGTAGGCAATCTAGAATATCATATTCTTTTACAGTGAAAATAGTTGAGAAGAAGTTGTTAATAATAGATTACCGAGAGAAATAGGTAACAGAAATTTCCATCCAAGATTCAATAGCTGGTCCATTCTTATCCTAGGTAATGTCCATCTTGTTGTGATAGGAATGAACAAGAACAAATAAGTTTTAACTAATGTAATAAACATATCAATTGTCGGTTCAAAAACACCGTATGTTTTATTTATTTTAAAAAACTCAGAAATAAATATGTACGGAATAGATAAATTCCAACCACCCAAATAAAGAACCGTTACAAATAAGGAAGAAACTAATAGGTTTAAATAGGAAGCAACGTAAAATAAACCAAATTTTATACCGGAATATTCGGTTTGATAACCTGCTACTAATTCTTCTTCTGCTTCTGGTAAATCAAAAGGTAATCTTTCACATTCTGCTAGGGAAGAAATTATAAAAATAATAAACCCTATAGGTTGACGCCACAAATTCCACCCCCCCAAACCATATTTTGATTGTGCCTCAACTATATCAACTGTACTTGAACTATTAGATAATTATAGTCGGTGATACCATCACTGTTTCCATCGCTATTCCAGAACCGTACATGAAATTTTCACCGCATACGGCTCCTTGAGGACTTTAAATAAATATAAAAAAGGATCAGTAGTTTTTTATCTTAATATGTTTATAAAATATATAAGATAAAAATTTTTTGTACGAGCCCAAATTAGCCCAATTGAATTCTGTCTGTTCTGCTTTAATCTTTAATAAAAATTTATATTATTTTAATAAAAATTTATATTTTAATTAATATAAAATATAAATTTTTTGATAGAACTAAAAAAAAAATTAAAGTGATTCTGAATTGATCTCATCCTTTGATTTAATAATTTAAGTAATCATTTTAAGTTTTCTTTGTTGAGTAATAACTTAATTCTTCAATCAAATACTCCTTATAAAGATATCAAGAACCCTTCGTTTTCACTTACGAAAAAAAAATTATACATTAATTCATAAATTATGATACGAATGCTATCTATATAAATATGAATATAGAAAGAATAATAAATATCTTTTTTATTATTCTTTTTTTTTTTTTACTCTAAATTGTATTTATTTACCCCCTTTTTTGTTTTCTATTCTTCTTTCTGTTTCTGCGAAAAGTGGATTTACAAAATTAAAACAAAAGATTATTTCGTTTCCAATAGTCATTTATTTAATCGACGGATAGGAGCATACTCTGGATCGGAATCGTGGGGAATACTGCCTGATCATTTCTACCAACTTAAAGCCCCAATTAATATTCTTTGTAGATTATGTAGATTATGCAGAAATATTTTTTTACACAATCTACATTACAAATCCTTTGTGTATCTTGGTGTTTCTACTCATCCACTCGTTTTTGTTCAATCATCGGTTAAAGGGAATCCATGTATGATAATACATACAAACGATAGTGAAAACTTACTATAGTGGATCTTTTTAACCCGCTTCAAGTCAGGATGACTAAGCCCCCTAATCTTGGGGCAAACGCGTTCTTCCTCTTATGTTTATTTCCGTTCAGCTCTCTAACTCTTATACATAGAAAATGAGACTCAATTTTTTTACTGCTAATTTATAATTTATCTATAAGCTGTTTTTTTCACTCATATAACTCTCTGATTTAGTTCATCCATCCGAATACTGAATAAAAAATGAAGATATTTACTCAATCCATTCCACACCCTCTTACTATAAATATAAAGTAAGAAATAGAGAATAATTTCTATCTTAACGAATCGCACGTAGAGATATTGATAATACACATAAAGTTAATGGTATTTCATAACTAATCGATTGAGCAGCAGCTCGTAGACCACCTAAAAAAGAATATTTATTATTTGACCCGTATCCTGACATCAGAAGGCCGATGGGAGAAATACTTGAAACGGCAATCCAAAAAAAAAGACCAATATTGAGATCCGATAAAACAAGGTGAGAACCAAAAGGAACTACTGAATAGCTTAATAAAATGGATATCACCGCTATGGATGGTCCGATACTGAATAACTGAGTATCTCCTCTAGATGGAAAGAGATTTTCTTTGAAAAGAAGTTTTGCCCCATCGGCTAAAGCTTGAAGAACTCCTAAAGGGCCCGCGTATTCAGGGCCAATACGTTGTTGTATCCCTGCGGATATTTTTCTTTCTAACCATACAATTACTAGTACACCTATTGTGATTCCCAATACAGGAGTAAAAATAGGAATAAGTATCCATATAATTCCATAAGCCTGTTTTAAAAATTCCAATCTAGAAAAAGAATTGATATCTTGTACTTCTGTTCTATCAATTATCATTTCAGCGATCAACTTCTCCCATAATGATATCTATGCTACCGAGTATTGTCATAATATCAGCCAATTTCATTCTTTTAACTAACTCAGGAATAATTTGCAAATTAATAAAACCTGGCGGGCGAATTTTACACCTCCAAGGAAAAACGCTCTGATCTCCTATTAGAAAAATTCCCAATTCTCCCTTTGGGGCTTCAACTCTCACATAGAGTTCTTGTCTCGGCAATTCAAATGTCGGAGAAGTTTTTTTACTAATAAATCGATAATCAAAATCATTCCATTCTGGATTCCTTTCTTTATCAAAGTCTCGGATTTCTAAATTCTCATACGGACCCCCCGGAATTCCTTCTAGAGCCTGTTGAATAATTTTTATCGATTCTGTCATTTCTCCAATTCGTACTAGATAACGAGCTAATGAATCTCCTTCATTTTGCCACTGTACGTCCCAATCAAATTCGTCGTAACACTCATAATGATCGACTTTACGGAGATCCCATTGTATTCCAGAAGCTCGTAGCATTGGTCCTGATAAACCCCAATTTTTTACTTCCTCTCTCCGAATAATGCCTATTCCTTCAACTCGTTCTAAAAAAATAGGATTTCGTGTAATAAGTTTTTGATATTCACTAACTCCTGTTAAAAAATAATCGCAAAAATCTAAACATTTATCGATCCAACCATAAGGTAAATCGGCGGCTACTCCTCCAATACGAAAAAAATTATGCATCATTCTCATACCAGTGGCGGCTTCAAACAGATCATATACTAATTCTCTTTCTCTGAAAATATAGAAGAAAGGAGTCTGCGCCCCAATATCTGCCATAAAAGGACCGAGCCATAAGAGATGCGAAGCTATACGACTCAACTCCAACATAATTGTTCGGATATAGCCGGCTCTTTTAGGTACTTGTATATTTCCCAACACCTCTGGTCCTTTTACGGTTATTACTTCTGTGAACATGGTAGCTAAATAATCCCAACGTGTTACATAAGGCAGATATTGTATAATTGTTCGGTTTTCTGCAATTTTTTCCATTCCTCGATGTAAATATCCCAATATTGGTTCACAATCAATAACATCTTCACCATCGAGAGTAACGATGAGTCGAAGAACACCATGCATTGATGGGTGGTGGGGGCCCATATTTACTATCATGAGGTCATTTCGTGTAGCTGGTATATTCATAGGTTTTTCCTCCGTTCATTCTTTCATGAATTACTGAAAGTGAAAATAAGTTAATTAAAATTCAAGATCTAATAAATCAAATAATTTAAAATTACTCTTCAAATTAACGCGTTTTTGAGTCCCGAATATTTAACTGATTAATTAATTGTTTATAACGTATTCGATTTTTCTTTGACAAATAAGACAGCATCCTTTGGCGTTTTCCCAAAATTGTACGGAGGCCTCTCTTAGATAAATAGTCTTTTCTGTGCAATTCCAAATGTGACGAAAGTGTTCGTATCCTATTCGTAAGCCTTAGTATTTGAAATGCAACAGACCCCCTCTTTTCTTCTTTTTCTGCGTACGAAATAGCTGAGATGAATGATTTTTTTACCATGAAATTAAATCTTTTCTCCCTCCCCCCACTGACTATATATTACTAGATATTTTTATTGATCAATAATAATAGTGCTACTTATTTTTTTTGGAATAGACAAGAGAATAATCTTAATTTTGAATTACCACTTTTTAAATTATATTCAAATAGATAGACAAAAAGAGGATTGTTTACACTCACAAAATATAAAAAATATACCCCTAAAATGAAAAAAGAAACTAAATGACGAATCTTTTTTCATCATTTATAGCTATTGATATGTCATTCAATTAGTATCATGTATCAGAATGGAATGTAAAAAAACAAACGTCTGTGTACTTCTTTTCTTTTTGTCTTCATAGACGCAATCCAACACTGTAAATACATCCGTATTTTACTTTTTTTCAGTACATGGTACGTTCATTTTTAAATTGCGGATATATATGTGTCCTTATCATACTGAAACGACTACCATTATTGGTATCAAACCAATACCGATTGATACAAGCGAAATCTTCTAATCGATAATTAGGCCAAAGAAAGAACTTTAATTTAATTAGTGTATTTTTATATCTTTTTATTTTATTCAAAATGGGCCTCTTTACCTTATTTTCATTACAAAAAGTTGCATTTGCTTTTAGGAGCATACCATTTCTATTCATAAAATAGAAACAAATTAGAATTCTCAATTCTCTACGACGTCTAGGGGATAAAAGACTTTCAGGAACAAACAAATCGTAATGATTTTTGTCTCTATTTTCAGTCCTTGTTTGATGTTTTGAAATAAATTCACCACAATTCCTCTTATCAATATGGGATTTTTCTATGTACTTTTGATTAATTGTGTACTTACTCTTATGAACCAACGAAATACCTATAGTTTGAGACATAATAAATTGTGCTTGCTTTTTTAGAGACAGACGAGTGGGTTCGATAAGTAATATCCCTTTTTTAAGCAATTCTGTAAGAGTGAAATTTTTATCAATCATTAAAATATCCAGACTCAGTTCTCTCCTTTGAATAGAAGCTATAGTAACTTCTTTTGGGTTTATAAGTCTAAGCAAGAGACAATATACTTTAATGTTATTCATTGTTTTTTGATTGAAAAAATCATTCCATCTCAATTGAAAAACAAAATATGTTTTTAGGAAAAAATCAAACCCCACATCTAGATTTATGTTCTTAGTGTATTGGTTTTGATTTTTTTTTTGTCTTTGATTTTGGTTTTCTAATTCAAGAAATTTTTTGTGATTTGAAAAAATTGATATAAAAATATTTTTTTTTTTGTTTTTTACAGTGTTGTTTTTATTTTCACTGGGATTTTGGTTTCCATTAAAAAGAAATTTGATTGGTATGCCCCATGACTTAATTTTATACGAATTATAAAGTATCAAAAATTCTGGGAAAAACCAAAGCTCGAAATTTGATATGGGACAACTTAGTATTTCTTCATTCATTCTCATCCAATCAAAAAGCTTTATTTTAATGAATCGGTTTATTTCTTGATTTTGATGAATCGTGAGATAAAAAAGACTTTTATTGTCGATTTTCTTAATTATTTTATAATAATTAGGCCTAATCTTAGTATATTTAGTATTGTCATTGTCAGTCTCCATATTGTTCCAAGACCGAATATTGATGTTCTTCCTACAACAAAAATTGAGAAATATCCAATCAAAATATTTTCTATCGGAATTTTTATTTATATCTATAATATTTTTTTCTACTAGATAATTATTGATTGGAATATCTGCCGGCCTGTTAAAAAATTTTCGTTTATGTTTGTTATAATTATAAAAAATATAGTGGTTATGATTTACTTGTAAGGGTAATCCAAAAATATAAGAATCTGTCTTATCCTTATATTTAATAAAATTATATGATAAAAGATTGTATCTATATTGTTTTTTAACATTTTTTTTTTGTTTTTCAAAGTTAATTAATTGGTTTTTTTCATATAAATTATGTTTGTTTAAATATTTATTTTGAACTATAAAGTGTTGATTTATTATATTTTTACTTTTTTGTGGTACTAACGTAGATAGAGCTAAATCATCTTGATAATCGCCTTTTATAAAATTTTTATAGTGAGGTATTCCAGAATTTCGGGGCTTCTTATGTCTTAAGTCAGAATGTAATATTTTATGTGTTCTAATAAAATAATTCTTTATTTCATTCTTAATAAAAAAAGATGTTCCATTATATTGAATAACATATCTCAATTTTAATTTATATAAATTATAAAAGTTTAAAACTGTGCTTTGTGATAATTTGTAAAAGACATATGCTTGTGACAAATAAGATAAATCACAAAAAGGATATGAGTTCTTATTACTAATATTGAAAAGTGACTCTTTTATAGTATAAAAGAGCGGAGTTTTATTTTTATTTGTTTTATCAATTTTTTCTTCATTTGTTTCATTATTGTAAAAATAGTTATTATAGGAACTGTATTTATTAAGAATTTTTTTTGTTGATTCAAAAAAAAAAGAAAAAAAAAGTTGTGCACTTATTCTAGGAATATTACTGATATATAGAAATATCTTTATATATATCCTTTGAATTAAAAAGTTTAGAAAATAATTTTCTTTACGAATTAGTTGAATATTTCTTATTTTTAATATCTGCCTAATATTTTTTGAAAATTCCAATCTTTTATCATCATAACTCATTTTATTAAAACTAATATTTGTAGGTAGGCTTATCAATTTTTTTTTGTTGTTTTTTGAAATTGTTTCTGTTTGATTTATGATTGTTTTTCTTCGATCAGTTAGATCTTGTATTTTTTTTTTTATCAATGAAAAAGTTGTGCAATTCCTAGCGTCAATGTTAATTGATGATTCATCAATTATCTCATTATTTCTTATCAAAGGTTTTTCTTTTTTGCTTTCATTCAATTCATCTATTTCTATTTGTCTCCATCCAAATAAAAATAATATAATTTGGTTAATTTTTGAAAATTCTTTTAGTTTTTTTTTTCTAAAGTGAATCTTTTTACTAAACCATTTTATTTTTTCTTTTGAGATATTTAGAAAAAAAATTATTCTTTCTTTTAAAATTATTATAACTCTAAAGCATTTCTTTTTCAATTTTATAAGTTTTTTTTTGAGTTCTTTAAGAATAGGTTCAAAAAATGAAAGTTTTTTTCGTGGAGAACCAAAAGGAAGTTCAGTTTCCATTCCAAAAACGGTTAAAAAAAAAAAATCATGCTTTTGTTCTTTATTTTTCATTGGATAGTTATAACTTTCTCGTCGATTAAACTTCGATTTGTGCCAAGGTTTCAAATGAAAAGGAAATAAGATCTTTATCTGAATACCGTCGATTAACCAGTTTTTAGGAAATTCGTTTTCTGATAATTGAACGCCATTATAGGTGCATTTAACGTGCATTTCTCTCTTCCAATCTTTTAAATCTTCGGACCATTCAGGAAATTGCAAGAATATTATACGACCAATATTTTTAATTATTATCAATGATGGTAATATAATATATTTTCTAAGAATTGATTGGCTTACTAATAAAAGACCTCTTATTACTTGAGTAACTACAAGCCTGTCCCAGATTTCTCCCATTTCTATACGTGCTTGTTCTTTTATTTTTTGTTCTTCTTTTTTACGTTCTTTTTCACTTTTCTCTGTATAATCTACAATTTTGAATTCTGGGTTTTTCCATATACAATTTTGGAAATATTTTTTAATTGACTCGGAAGAAATATCAAAATAAAAAGAAAGGTCTTTGTCTATTCGGTTCAAAAAAGCGGGAGAATGTACATTTGCTTCAAAGGCTTTCCAAATAACTGTTTTACGCCTTTGGGCTGGTATCGAGTCTT